ATTTGTGGTGAGATTGCGGGTTCCGGTATAAGAACCAGAACGGATGGTAGTGATTTAACTATAAGAGAAAGTTCTAATGATCTGGATGTAACTCAAAAATACAGGCATTTGTGGGTTCAATGTGAAAATTGTTATGGATTAAATTATAAGAAATCTTTTAAATCAAAAATGAATCTTTGTGAACAATGTGGATATCATTTGAAAATGAGTAGTTCAGATAGAATCGAACTTTTGATCGATCCGGGTACTTGGGATCCTATGGATGAAGACATGGTTTCTCTGGATCCCATTGAATTTCATTCGGAGGAGGAGCCTTATAAAGATCGTGTCGATTCTTATCAAAGAAAGACAGGATTAACTGAGGCCGTTCAAACAGGCATAGGCCAACTAAACAGTATTCCCGTAGCAATCGGGGTTATGGATTTTCAGTTTATGGGGGGTAGTATGGGATCCGTGGTCGGGGAGAAAATCACCCGTTTGATTGAGTACGCTACTAAAAAATTTCTACCTCTTATTATAGTGTGTGCTTCCGGGGGGGCACGCATGCAAGAAGGAAGTTTGAGCTTGATGCAAATGGCTAAAATATCTTCTGCTTTATATGATTATCAATCAAATAAAAAGTTATTCTATGTACCAATCCTTACATCTCCTACTACAGGTGGGGTGACTGCTAGTTTTGGTATGTTGGGGGATATCATTATTGCCGAACCCAATGCCTACATTGCATTTGCGGGTAAAAGAGTAATTGAACAAACATTGAATAAAACAGTACCTGAAGGTTCACAAGCGGCTGAATATTTATTCCAGAAGGGCTTATTTGATCTAATCGTACCACGTAATCCTTTAAAAAGCGTTCTGAGTGAGTTATTTCAGCTCCACGCTTTCTTTCCTTTGAATCAAAATTAAAGAGCATTAAGTTCTATTTTTTTATTTGTAGCAAACAAGTAGTTAGTTTATCGGAATCCAAGTAAAAATAAGACGAACGGGGTTTCTTTGTTGACATAAGGTCTAATTGTAGAAAGAATCAAAAGTTAAAGTTGCGCATAACTCTTTTTTTCTATATTTATATTCCTGATTACTAATTAAGAAGCCTCTATCAACAAGATAAAAGAGTGAATTCTTCTTTTCGTGAAATTAGGAAAATAAAAAAAATTACCTCTTACCGTCTTACGTACGTATATATAATTCAAATATAGAAAATGAAAATATAGATATAGAGTTTTTCTCTTTTTATATCTACCGCGAATCCCATTTTGATTAAGAATCCCTTTTGGGTCGGATTCTAACGAATCTTTCGATAATTTGTAAGAAACTTTTTCTTTATTAAATTATTATAATATTAAATTATTATAAGACAAGAGCAAAAGACGAAGAAAAAAAAAGAATATAATAATAAAGGCGATTATCATATATATCTTTTACATATCTTTTATATAGAAAGATGAATAAGTCCATCATATACTCACTTAGATATATACTTAGATCTATACTAATGAAAATTCGAATTTCAGAAATATTAATTAATAATAATTACAATTCTTAATTATAATTATTATAAGATATCTTTATAAATAAAAATAACAGGTACAAATAGTAAATCGAGGTATCCATTCTATGACAACTTTTGACTTTCCCTCTGTGTTGGTGCCTTTAGTAGGCCTAGTATTTCCGGCAATGGCAATGGCTTCTTTATCTCTTCATGTTCAAAAGAATAAGACTGTTTAGATCTGATGGGCCCAACTCTCATCCATTTTTTTTCAAAACTTAGACTTGTATCATAACACAGATTTTTATTTAGGGGAATATGGTATAACATGCGGTTTCCGCCGAACATAAAGGAGAGGCTCTTATGCTTATGCCTGTAGAAAGATGATATATGGGTAAAGGAATTCTATCTATTTGAAAATATATCAGGATCGGCGGATGGCTGAAATGTAAAGTCGGTGTATCTATATGTATATCGATGGGATCATACGAAGGGTATGGTATGTTATTATTTTAAATCTAACCAATTTGATGAATTACTCTTAAAGGTTCACAGCAAACTAGTACTAGTTGATGAGAGTTACTTCGGAAACAAAAAGAGTAAAGTCTGGGGTATTTTCTTAATTCCAATAAAACGAAACCGGATCAAGTATGAGTTGTCGATCAGAACATATATGGATAGAACCTATAACGGGGTCTCGAAAAACAAGTAATTTCTGCTGGGCCGTTATCCTTTTTTTAGGGTCATTAGGATTCTTATTGGTTGGAACTTCCAGTTATCTTGGTAGAAACTTGATATCTTTATTTCCGTCTCAGCAAATCCTTTTTTTTCCACAGGGGATCGTGATGTCTTTCTATGGAATCGCGGGTCTCTTTATTAGCTCCTATTTGTGGTGCACACTTTCGTTGAATGTAGGGGGTGGTTATGATCGATTTGATAGAAAAGAAGGAATGGTGTGTATTTTTCGTTGGGGATTTCCTGGAAAAAATCGTCGCATCTTCCTCCGATTCCTTA